TCGTATTCATATACATAAGAATTATGTAGGAACCAAAATAATCTTTTCTTTCTTTTTGAAAAGACGTAAAAGGATTTATTTGAAGTAATGAGACTAGTCAAATTATGATATTCGTGGAAAAACAATCGCAATAAATGCAAAGAAGGAACATCTTTGATCCAACATTGAAGGATTTGAACCAAAATTTCCAGATGGATGGGATGGGGTATTATTAGATCTGATGCATAATTTAAATGTGATAATTTATCCTCTAAAAATGGAAATATTGAATGAATAGATCGTAAATTCTGAGATTTTGGTATTGTTTTTCCTTCAAGGAAAAATACAAATCGCGACGAGAATGGAATTTCCAGAATAACTCCAAAACCTTCTGATACCATTTGAGAAGAAAAATGAGAAAAAAAAGAATTCTTGTGCCCCCAAAATCCATTTTGGTTAGAATCATTCACCGAAGAAATCAAAGATTTCTGTTGATACATTCGAGTAATTAAACGTTTCACAAGTACTAAACTAGATTTATTGTCATAACCTAAAATTTCCGCGGGTTCGTAAAAAAGAAAACTATTGAAGCTATGATAATGAGCAAGTGAGTAAATATACTCCTGAAGGAGTAGCGGATATAGGAAATTTTGTTGACGAAATCTATTTTTTTTCAACCTAAATATCCTTGTAATTCTGTCATTTAAATACATTTCTAATGTAACTAAAAAAGGGAGGCACTTCTTGTGTTATGAAATGATACATAGTGCAATATGGCCAGAACGGCGTATGTAGTATATTGTTCCTATTATACTAAAAGAATATTGAGAATAAAAAACTTATAACTCATAACTATAATAACATATAATAAGAATATTCTTATTCTATTATTCTTTATTCTAAGAATAAATTTTAATAATTAATGAGAATTAATATTAGAGTCTATATTATAGTCTAGTATTATTATAGACTATGCACTGTCTATACTTTTACTTTAAAAAATACATACTTTATATAGACTTTTATACTGTACTGTGATGTAAAAAACATCATGATAAATTAATAAGTAAAAGATTCTATTATATAAAAGTAAGAACAAATAAAGAATATATACCCCGGAGACAGAGAGCCCAATCTACAGATATTTTTCCTTTCCCTTTCTATCCAATTTTGTTTTATTTTCCTTATTCATATAAGAAAAGGATAACAAGAATAGAAAATAACAATAAGAAACAGGGTAAAAATCTTTTATTTTAGCAACCCAATCACTCTTTTGACCTTGGAAAAAATTATTTTTTATCACTATACTATTTCTTCTACACATCCGTCTACAATCCGCAATAAAAAATAATTAGGATTACTAAAAAAAGAATCAAAGGTCCACTCACAATTCACAGGAGAACCTTTTTCCACATAAGGCACTAATCTATTTTTAACGTATATTTAGTAATTTGATCGGGGAATCATTCAAATTAAGAAGGGAAGCTCGTTGCTTTTTTGTCTTACTCGAATTGGAGCCATAAAGCTCTATCCATTTATTCACTAGACCCAAAATACTTTACTAACTTAAAAATTTTTAGAAAAAGAAAAATTCTCGTTCTATTTCTATTATGAGTACTATAAAGATTCTTTTTCTATGATTATATTATTCTTTTTTATATTCTTTTTACGACATGCTTCTTTTTCCATTCATTACCTTTCAGGATCAGTCGCGGTCTTATAAACTCTACCAAAAGTCTAGACGAATTCCTTCATCCAAATGTGTAAAAGATCATAGTCGCAATTAAAAGCCGAGTACTCTACCGTTGAGTTAGCAACCCGGATCAATATGAAGTGTAGATATGATCGAAATAAAAATAAAATCCAGCAAACTCATCTATTTTCCTAAAGTGAAGGAAAGATCCAATAGGGGATGAAATGGGGATAAAAAAATATATTTATATTATTTATATATATCTATATATGATCAAATTATATTTGTTTGAGACGTCATTGTCAATATGAATGAACTCTTTATAAAACAAAATCTATCTATAATTTATAGAAATTTGTGTTGGATTAGCACAAAATAAAGAAGAAAAAAAATAATAACTTTGAGCGGAAAAAAAGAAAGAATAGAGATAGAAAAATAGCGGCTTTATTTAATAAAAAAAGAGAAAGGTACAATACAAATATAAGAAATAAGAAAGATTACCCCCCTTGTTGGGGGGTTCCACAAACAAAAAGCAATAAAAAAATAAGAATAAAATAAGTATGAATAGAACAAGAAAAGAAGAAAAAATAATATAGGTACTAGTTACCCTATCCTTTTTTTACTTTCTTCATAAAAATCCAAATAAACTTGAAATTCTCTAAAGAATTCTGCCTTCCTTAAAATAGAATAAACAATTCCTGTGGGTTGAGCACCTTTTTCAAGGAAATCTAAAATAGCAGGAACATTTGAATAAGTTTGTTTCTTTATCGGATCATAAAAACCCACTTTTTGAATATCTCTTCCTTCTCTTCGGGATCGAACATCGATTGCAACGATTCGATAGATGGCTCATTGGGATAGATGTAGATAAAAAATGCCCCCCTAGAAACGTATAGGAGGTTTTATCCTCATACGGCTCAAGAAAAAAATGATTCTAATTTCTAGAATTTATCTTTCTATCTATATTCTAGTTATAGATATAGATAGATAGATAGAAAGATAAATGGATCCATAAAGAATTAGACTGTAATTTGAGCCTTTTTCCCTTTTTTTTTTGTTTCATTTCAGATCTATTTTTTTTTTACTCATTGTTGAGACAAGTGAAAATAGTGTTTCCTTGTTCCGGAATTTGTTGTCTTTGCTTTGCACTTTGTGAAATCATTAGGTTTATACATTACTTCGATGATCCTTACTCCTTTTCAAAAAGGCAGCAACATACCTTTTTGTTTTTTGTTCTTTCTACGGAAAAGGGAAAAATCATACGAAAGATTGATTCCTTTGTGATACACTATTGATCGAAAGAGTTTGAAAATTTCGACAAATTTTATTCTTTTTTCATTTCAAACTTGTTCAAAATTGAACCTATCCATTTATCTATCTATTTAGATATAGATAATCTATTTACAAAGTTGGTCTAACTTATTGATTGTCACTAACCCTAGATTATTCCCCCTATAAATGAATCAATCATTTTTGCTCGAGCTCCATCATATGCTATACCCTTAGATACCTTTAGTATCTTTATTTAGCAACCCAAGACAAATTAAATTAGGTTCCTAGCAGAACAAACTATGTCGAGACAAGAGCATCTTCATTCGTATAGAAAATGGTGGATGTAAGAATCCACAGCCAACATGTCCTTCAAGTCGCACGTTGCTTTCTACCACATCGTTTCAAACGAAGTTTTACCATAACATTCCTCTCATTTTATTTTAAATTGGAACCGTATGCAATTGATTCAATATGGAATAATGAATAGTCATTGGTTGAACCGATACATAATAATATTATAAACTGAAAAATAAATGTTTATCCGGAAAGGATTTCACTTAAAATTCTCCCATATTATAATATCACATGAAAAAAAAAACAAATCAGTTTTAAGCAAACTTATTTACATCTTCAACAGATCTTTCGGAATTGTCCATCATAAAAAATACAAAAAGATATGATTCTTAGAATTAAGATTGGATAACATTGTATCCAAAATGAAACAGAAAATTTTTGAATGAAAATTTCAATAGAGAAGAATCTTTCGTTTCTAATGCAAACGATCTGGGACGGAAGGATTCGAACCTCCGAGTAACGGGACCAAAACCCGTTGCCTTACCGCTTGGCCACGCCCCATTTTGATTTGGTCTAAGAAAAACTAAGCTAAATATTGGTTATTGGTCAATAACCAACCAAAATAAATATCAGACATGTTGTCGCTGGGATTTAACACAATAGATTTAGAATAAAAAAGATTAATTGATCATTACTTAGAATTCAATTAAGATATTGTATGAAAATCGAATTCCTTTTATTCTTATTTGATTGGAGAATGTAAGGAAGGATTCTTGATTGTGGAGAAGTCAAAGAAAAAGAAGAATTTATTTCTTTTATCTGCCTTTTTATTTTTTTTTTATTTTCCCTCAGAAAAACAACTTAATCCAATCTGATAATTTATTATCATTTCAATTTCATTTGAATCTTTAAGAACAAGAAAAGAATATTTGTTATGTTGAATATCTTTAGTTTAATCTGTATCTGTCTGAATTCTACCCTTTATTCGAGTAGTTTTTTCTTCGCTAAATTGCCCGAGGCTTATGCCTTTTTCAATCCAATCGTAGACGTTATGCCGGTTATCCCTTTATTCTTTTTTCTATTAGCCTTTGTTTGGCAAGCTGCTGTAAGTTTTCGATAAAAAGGAAATCTCTATTCAATTCATAATTTATTCGATAAAAAAAATATTCCGGTATTTTATATTTTCTATTGAAATTTAATTTGAATAAGGGGAGGGGGCGATGGTCTTTATCTTTAATCAGCTTATTTATTATTTTTGTTCTGACCTTTCTTTCCTTTATAAGATCCCATAAAATACCTAATTATAGATATGGATATGACAAAAAATACGAATCTTATTACATTAGAAAGAAATGAAAAAAAAAAGTAAGTTTTTTTTTCATCTTTAGAGCGTCATATCAAAATAGTGTATAGTGTGTGTCGTAAAATAGGTGATCTATTTCCTTAAAAAAGATGATCTTATCTTGGAGATTTGTAATGCTTACTCTTAAACTATTCGTTTACACAGTAGTAATATTCTTTGTTTCTCTCTTCATATTCGGATTCTTATCTAATGATCCGGGGCGCAATCCTGGGCGTGAAGAATAAAAAAAGAGATGAGATTGGTTTTTACTTTTTACTTTCTTTTTTCATAGGTAAATGTATAAATAAATGGAATAGATGCTAGATGCTAGATAAAGATAAAAGATTCATAAAATAAAAGAATAGAAATCTATTCTAATTCTCAAATATAAAGTTATCGGGGGGTCGGAGAGAGAGGGATTCGAACCCTCGGTACGAATAATTCATACAACGGATTAGCAATCCGACGCTTTAGTCCACTCAGCCATCTCTCCCCATTCCAAATGGGGAAATTTATCATGTGATTTAACACATGAAGTCAAGATTGAGAACAATCTTTATTTTCCTTTAATGATTCAAAACATATTTATTCAATAGAAAGAATACCTTTAATTCTTTTTTTTTTGTATAAAAGGTTCATTTCCCCGGCCTGGTTAAGTATAAGTACTGGCCAGGCCAGTACTTATTTTGTTCCAACTAACAAAAATTGTTATTGAAAAAAGAAGAATAATTTTCATTACCATTCCTAATTATTAGAAATAATAATAAAGAATATAAGATTCTTATAGATAAATTATCTATCTCTATATCTAGATTATATATTAGATTAATTATATTAATCTAGATCTAGTATATCTAGATACTTATTATAGTAAATTATACTAAAAATTATAATATTTAGTATTTCTAGTAATATCTAGTACTATTATTTATTATTTTTTTTCTTTATTTTAATAATTATAAAGTCTAAAATTTGGAAATTCATTAATGAAAAACAAATTTCATTTAGAATGAAATTTGAAGTTCAGTATTCTATTCATCTTAATAATAAGGAAATATTAAGAAAGAAAAGAAATATATCTTATAAGAGAAAAAATATAAAATAGAAAACACATATTTCTAAAATGAAACTTTAAATCATTTGCTTGTCCTTTGCTTTGAACAAGCTTGAAAGTTTGAGGCCTTATTTACCCGAATTCAGAAATTCGAGTGGTTCAAGTGAAGTGAAGGGAAGTTAAAAAAAAATACTTAAAACTTTAGTACACTATTTAAATTTGACTAAACTTTTTGGTATTCACCTCTTTTTTTTTCAAGTTTTCAATCCCGTGCCGCGGCGGAACAAAATACGCGTTAATGCTGGAGTTTTCATGATTCTTATGCTATCTTGACTGCGTCTGATTACTTTGTGTTGGACAAAAGTTCCATTCATATCCAATAATGAATATGTAGCGGGTATAGTTTAGTGGTAAAAGTGTGATTCGTTCTATTAACAACTTAAATAGTTAAGGGGTCTTTCCATTTTTTTTTTTCATATTTCATATTCCGATCAAAAACTTTATTTCTTAAAAAGATTTAATCCTTTACACCTCAATAGGACATTTGAGGAAAAAAATACATTCTCACGATTTCTACCCAAAAGGCAATCATAATTTTCATAAAAATTTGGATTATGGAGTCGAGAAGCATAATTTTTATGATTGGTTCAATTCTTCCAATTGAATGAGTATGAATAAAGGATCTATGGATTATAGTACAAAACTTTCAATCGTAACTAAATCTTCCCTTTTTTCGCTGAAAAAGGGGTATTTTGAAGCCAAATAGCTATAAAATGATGGTTTTGGTTTACTAGAACCCTCGGCTTCCTGTTTCAGCTCGGTAGAAACAAAAGTATTTTCCTTAGGATCCCACGAGTAGAAAAGAAATAGGGAACGAAGTAACTAGACTAGAGACTAGAAAGATTTGAGAGAATCCCCCTATTCTAGAGGGATCATCTAAAAAGCAAGTAGCTTTAGATGCATTCGTAAAAAAAGCTGACATAGATGTTATGGATCTCATTTTTTCTCTGGTGGGAATACATGGATCTTCCATAAAGGAGCCGAATGAAATCAAAATATCATGTTCGGTTTTGAATTAGAGATGTTAAAAATGATAAACCAACATCGACTATAACCCCTAGCCTTCCAAGCTAACGATGCGGGTTCGATTCCCGCTACCCGCTATATAATAATTTCTTAACTTCATATGATTATGATATACAGATGCATTATCCTTTTTTATATGCATCATTTTTTCTTCAAAAAAAAAAAAAATGCGAAAATAGGAATGAAGGGCGTCCATTGTCTAATGGATAGGACAGAGGTCTTCTAAACCTTTGGTATAGGTTCAAATCCTATTGGACGCAATTTATTTCTATCTATCTATTCTGGATAGAGAATAGAAAAAAAAATAAGAACTTTATTTTACTTTTTTTTTTATAATTAGAAAGGCCCTTTTTTGAATGATTCGAATCAGAAATCTTTATCGATAATTTCTCTTAATTAAGAATAGAATAAAAAATAGAATAAAAAAGATCCATTTACATTTTACATTTATGTTTGTTCCTGAAGTAGAAAGAGTTCAATCTGTTCCTGAATAGCTTCTCTTAAAAGGGTTTCAGCTTCTTCGGTGAATATCTTGGTAGAAGATAGAATTTCTTGGAATTTAGGTTTCTTCTTTGTTAAGTAGGTGCGTAATCCAACAAGAAATTTCTTTACCTGTCCAATTTCTAACGCATCAAGATATCCATTTGTTCCGGTGTAAATAGTAGCTATCTGGTCTTCCACCGCGAGAGGGTCTGATTGGGATTGTTTGAGCAACTCACGTAATCGTTGACCTCTTGCCAATTGATTCTGAGTAGCTTTATCTAGATCAGAAGCAAATTG